GACAAAAGAAGAGGACAAAAGAAAACCAAACAAAAGAAAAGACAACAAAAGAGAGGCTAAAGCACGAATAAAAATCGCTGAAACCTGGGATACAATTTTTTTTGCTCAAGTAATAAGAGGTTGTGCTTTAGTAACTCAATCGTTTCTTAGAAAATATATTATATTACCCTCATTAATAATAACTAAAAATATCATTCGTATATTATTTTTTCAAACTCCTGAATGGTCCGACGATTTAAAAGATTGGGGTAGAGAGATGCATGTTAAATGTACCTATAATGGAGTTCAGATCTCAGAAAAACAATTTCCGAAAAATTGGTTAACAAGTGGAATTCAAATAAAGATCCTATTTCCTTTTCGTTTAAAACCTTGGCACAGATCTAAGTTAAAATTCCCTTATAAAGGTAAAAAAAAGAAAGTTCAAGAAAAAGATTTTTGTTTTTTAACAGTTTGGGGAATGGAAGCGGAATTTCCTTTTGGTTCTCCTCCAAAACGTCTTTCAATTTTTAAACCCATCTTTAAAAAACTTGAAAAAAAAATTCGAAAGATAACAAAAAATGGTTTTCGAGTTATAACAATTTTAGAAGAAAGAACAAAATTATTTCCAAATTTATCAAAAGAAAAAAATTACTGGCTCATCAAAAACATTTTTTTTCGACAAAAAACAATAAAGAAACTTTCAAAATCAAAAAGAAATCAAAATTTTTTAGCGGAATTTAGAGAAGTAGTTGAATTAAATGAAAAAAAAAAAGATTCGATAATCAATAAAAATCATCATACGGTTTCGAACTTGTCCACTCCAATTCGACCTATGCCGTGTATAAATTATTCATTGATAGAAAAAAAAATGAAAGATCTTTCAGCTAGAAGAAAAAGAATTCTAAATCAAATCGAAAAAATTTCAAAAGAAAAGAACAAAAAAAATCGAACTTCAGAAAAAAATTTTAATCTTAAAAAAATAAAAAGAAGTTCTAATGTTAAAAAAATCAACTCATCAAACAAAATTTCCTACATATTAAAAATAAAAAATGCTCGATTATCACGTAAATTTGATTTTTTTATAAAAATTTTGATTGAAAATATATACATAGATATCTTTTTAAGTATCATTAATATTCCAAGGCTCAATGCACAGCTTTTTCTTGAATCAATAAAAAAGATTATTACTAAATACATTTCCAATAATGAATCAAATCAAAAAAAAATCAATAAACCAAATCAAAAAAAATTTCACTTTATTTCGATTATAAAAAAGTCAAGAGATATCGCTGTTATTACTAAGAATTCAAAGATTTTTTGTGATATATCTTTCTTATCACAAGCTTATGTATTTTACAAACTATCACAAACAAAAATTCTTAACTTATATAAATTAAGATCGATCTTTGAATACCCTAATCTTTTGCTTAAGGATGAAATAAAAGATTATTTTAGAGCCCAAGGATTATTTAATTCGGAATTAAAATCGGAATTAAAAGAAAAAAATTTGATAAATTCTTTTTCTTTAATGAATCAATGGAAAAACTGGTTAAGAAGTCATTATCAATATAAATATGATTTATCTCAGGTTAGATGGTCTCGATTAATAACAGAAAAATGTCGAAATAGAATCTATCAACACCATATGGTTGAAAAAAAAAAATTAAACAAATGGAATTTACATGAACAAGACCAATTAATTCATTATGACAAAAAATTTGAGGTAAACTTATTTGCGAATCAAAAGCAAAAGAATAATTTTCAAAAACACGCTAAATATAGTCTTTTATCATATAAATCTATTAATTATGAAAAAAAGACAGACTTTTCTATTTATGAATCACCAACTAATAAAGAAACGATTCTTTCTAATTCCAACACAAATAAAAGAAAATTATTTGACAGCTTAGAAGGTATTCCTCTGACTAATTATCTAGCGGAAAATGATATTATCGATATCGAGAAAAGCCACGACCGAAAATATTTTGATTGGCGACTTATCCATTTTTGTCTTAGAAAGAAGGTCGATATTGAGTCCTGGATCGATACCGGAAGCAAAGATAAAAAAAACACTAAGACTCCAACTAATAAATATCAAATAATTACTAAAATGGATAAGAAAAATATTTCTTTTCTTCCAATTTACCAAGATCAAGAAATTAATGCATCTAAGCAAACCCCCCTTTTTTTTGATTGGATGGGAATGAATGAAGAAATACAAAATAGTCTCATATTGAATTTTGAAGTTTGGTTCTTTCGAAAATTTGTGATACTTTACAACACATATAAGAAAAAACCATGGACAATACCGATTCAATTTCTTCTTTTAAATTTTCATAGAAATAAAAATATTAGTAAAAATAAGAAAATCAACGGGAATAAAAAAGGCGACCTTCTTATATTATCAAATAAAAACAAAATTATTGAATTAGAGAATCGAAATCATGAAGAAAAAGATATTGACGACGATTATATGGGATTAGATATGACAAAACATAGAAATAAAAATCAAAACAAAAGTCATACCGAAGTAGAGCTTGATTTCTTCCTAAAAGAGTATTTATGTTTTCAATTAAGATGGAATGTTTCTTTAAATCAAAAAATAATTGATAATATCAAAACATATTGTTTCCTGCTTAGACTGACAAATCCACGAGAAATTATTATATCAGCTATTCAAAGGAAAGACCTAAATCTGAATATTCTGATGGTTCAGCAAGATGTAACTCTTACAGAATTGATGAAAAAGAGAATATTAATTATCGAACCTGTTCGTCTGGCGATAAAAACTGATGCACAATTTCTTTTGTATCAAATGGTGGGTATCTTATTAGTTCATAAGAACAAAGAACAAATTAATAAAAAATATAGAGAAAAATTCTATGTTGATAAAACTAAAAAGACTTTTACCGATGAAAGACATTCCAAGATAATTGGAAATAGAGAAAAAAATGATTATGATTTACTTGTTCCTGAAAATATTTTATCCCCTAAACGTCGTAGAGAATTAAGAATTCGAATTTCTTTCAATTTTAAAAATAAAAACGATATTCATATAAATCCAGAAATTTTCAATGGTAATAACATAAAAAAAGGCAGTCGTATTTTGGAGAAAACCAAACATTTTTGGAGAGAAAAAAATAAACTAATTAAATTGAAATTTTTTCTTTGGCCCAGTTTTCGATTAGAGGATTTAGCTTGTATGAATCGCTATTGGTTCGATACTAATAATGGCAGTCGGTTCAGTATGGTAAGAATATATATATATCCGCGGTTGAAATTTTAATAAGGTCCAATTTTTCATATATATTATATATATCATAGCTTATTTGGTATAGTATATGAAAAGAAGAAGATAGCCGCCTTATTCTTTTATCCTCCATATTCCATTCGGGTATATAGAATTCAATCATCTATCAATTAGATCTAGAAATAGAAATGAATCAATGGAATTTTTTTTTACTTTTTTTTTAAGTAGAATTTTTTTCTTCTTTGTAAGCGACGAAATAGACCACCCTTAAAAATTTTGATTGATTAATTCCCAATTCTGTCAAATAGAATTTGGAATTACTAACAAAGTAAAGATTTTTTTTGTATACAAAATTAAGATGAACTGACATTATTTATTAATAGAATACATTTATTAATTTATTATTATTACTGATCAATAAAAAATATCTTAAACTTAAAACTAAATAAAGGGGGGTCCTTGTTTTATGGTAAAAAATTCATTCATTTCAGTTATTTCACAAAAAGAAAAAGACGAAAACAAGGGATCTACTGAATTTCAAATAGTAAGTTTCACAAATAAGATACGAAGACTTACTTCACATTTGGAATTGCATAGAAAAGACTATTTATCTCAGAGAGGTTTGCGGAAAATTTTAGGAAAACGCCAACGACTGTTGGCTTATTTAGAAAAAAAAAATAGAGTACGTTATAAAGAATTAATTAGTCGGTTGGATATTCGGAAGTTAAAAGGAAGTTAAAAACTCATTAATTTCTTAATTTGAAGAGTTTTGCTGAATTATTTGATTTATTAGATCTTGAGATGAACTTCTTTTTGTTTTCAGTAACTCGTGGAATGGATCGAGGAAACTCCTATGAATATACCAGCTAAACGCAAAGATCTTATGATAGTGAATATGGGTCCCCACCACCCATCGATGCACGGTGTTCTTCGACTCATCGTTACTCTAGACGGTGAGGATGTTATTGATTGTGAACCAATATTAGGTTATTTACACAGAGGAATGGAAAAAATTGCAGAAAATCGAACAATTATACAATATTTGCCCTATGTAACACGATGGGATTATTTGGCTACTATGTTCACAGAAGCAATAACAGTAAATGGTCCCGAACTGTTAGGAAATATTCAAGTGCCAAAAAGGGCTGGCTATATCAGAGTAATTATGTTGGAATTAAGTCGTATAGCTTCTCATTTGTTATGGCTTGGGCCTTTTATGGCAGATATTGGTACACAGACTCCTTTCTTCTATATTTTTAGAGAGAGAGAGTTAATATATGATTTATTTGAAGCTGCCACTGGTATGAGGATGATGCATAATTATTTTCGTATCGGGGGGGTAGGGGCTGATCTACCTCATGGTTGGATAGATAAATGTTTGGATTTTTGCGATTATTTTTTAACAGGAGTTGCTGAATATCAAAAACTTATTACGCGAAATCCTATTTTTTTAGAACGAGTTGAAGGAGTAGGTATTGTTGGTGCGGAGGAAGCAATAAATTGGGGGTTATCGGGACCAATGCTACGAGCTTCCGGAGTACAATGGGATCTTCGTAAAGTTGATCATTATGAGTCTTACGACGAATTTGATTGGGAAGTCCAGTGGCAAAAAGAAGGAGATTCATTAGCTCGTTATTTAGTCCGAATTGGTGAAATGCTGGAATCGATAAAAATTATTCAACAGGCTCTTGAAGGAATTCCAGGGGGGCCCTATGAGAATTTAGAAACCCGACGCTTTGATAGAGAAAAGGATCCGGAATGGAACGATTTCGAATATCGATTCATTAGTAAAAAAACTTCTCCTACTTTTGAATTACCGAAACAAGAACTTTATGTCAGAGTGGAAGCCCCAAAAGGAGAATTGGGAATTTTTCTGATAGGGGATCAGAGCGGGTTTCCTTGGAGATGGAAAATTCGACCACCGGGTTTTATCAATTTGCAAATTCTTCCTGAATTAGTTAAAAGAATGAAATTGGCTGATATTATGACAATACTAGGTAGTATAGATATCATTATGGGAGAAGTTGATCGTTAAAATGATAATTGATACAACAGAAGGACAAGCTATCCATTCTTTTACTAGCTTAGAATCCTTAAACGAGGTCTATGGAATTATATGGGAGTTTGTTCCTATTTTGACTCTTGTATCGGTACTCACGATAAGCATACTAGTAATTGTATGGTTAGAAAGAGAAATATCCGCAGGGATACAACAACGCATTGGACCCGAATATGCAGGTCCTTTAGGAGTTCTTCAAGCTCTAGCGGATGGGACAAAACTACTTTTCAAAGAGAATCTTTTTCCATCTAGGGGGGATACTCATTTATTCAGTATTGGACCATCTATAGCAGTCATATCAACTCTCTTAAGCTATTCAGTAATTCCTTTTGGCTATCACTTTGTTTTAACCGATCTAAATATTGGTGTTTTTTTATGGATTGCCATTTCAAGTATTGCTCCCATTGGACTTCTTATGTCAGGATATGGATCAAATAATAAATATTCCTTTTTGGGTGGTCTACGAGCTGCTGCTCAATCGATTAGTTATGAAATACCTTTAACTATTTGTGTGTTAACCATATCTCTACGTGCGACTCGTTGAAACAGAAATTTCGCGCTATTCTTTTCTTTTTAGGAAGAAAGTGAAATGAATTGAATAGATATCTTCATTTTTTATTCATCAATTTGGTTCATGAACTAAATTGGATAGTTATATGAGTGAAAAAAAACAACTTCGAAATTTGCAGTAAAAAAATTGAGACTCATTTCCTAGGTACAAGAATAAAAAGGAAAACAGAAATAAACATAAAATAAAAAAAGAAGACCGTTTGCCCCAAGATTGGTTGATTAGTCATCCTAACTTGAAGCGGGCTCAAAAAATCAACTTTATGGAGTTTTCACTATTATTTTCTTTATAAGTATTCTCCATAGGTATTACCCTAATGCTAACAGATGATTGAGCAAAAATGAGTGGATGGTTAGGAACACGAAGATACACAAAGGATTAGTAATAGAGATTTTAAAAATTATCGAAAAAGCTATTTCGACAAAAAGTATATTAATCGGGGCTTTAAGTTCGTAGAAATGATCAGGCAGTGCTCCCCATGATTCCAATTCAGAGTATGCTCCTACCCAACAATTAAAGAACTGACTATCCGGAACGAAATAATCCTTTCCTTTTTTTTAACCCCCTTGTCGTTTCGTTTTTTCAGAACGAAGAATAAGAACGAAAACAACGAATCGAATTAGAATAGAAAAATACGAAAAATCCATTTTTTTTTATTCTTTTCTCCTATATGGATATTCATAGAGATAGAATTCGTGTCATAATTCGGAATATTTTCGTAATAGAAAATGATAGGTTGAAATATATATTTGGTATTTTAACAAGGAATTTTACAAAGAGTATTTTATTGAAGGATTAAAGTTATTACTCAAGAAAGAAAAATTGAAATTATTAAAGGATGAGATCAATTCCGAAGTAATTTTGTATTTTTAGTATTCGAACAGATAGAATTTCATTGCTTGAATTTTGGAACGTCGATAGATTTTATTTTATTTTGAGCCGCTCTATTCTACAAATATATCAAAATAAATAATACAATCGATCTGGTCCTTAAATTTATTTCTGGACTTCAAGGAGCCGTATGAGGTAAGAATCTCATGTACGGTTCTGGAATAGCGATGAGAACAGTGATGTTATCGCCGACTATGATTATCTAACAGTTCAAGTACAGTTGATATAGTTGAGGCACAAGCAAAATCTGGTTTTTGGGGGTGGAATTTGTGGCGTCAACCGATAGGATTTTTGATTTTTTTTATTTCTTCTCTAGCAGAATGTGAAAGATTACCTTTTGATTTGCCAGAAGCAGAAGAAGAATTAGTAGCAGGTTATCAAACGGAATATTCAGGTATTAAATTTGGTTTATTTTATATTGCTTCCTATTTAAACTTATTAGTTTCTTCATTATTTGTAACAGTTCTTTACTTGGGCGGTTGGAATATTTGTATTCCGTATAAATTTTTTCATGAGTTTTTTGAAATAAATAACATAAGTGGAGTCGTTGGACCAACAATTGGTATCTTTATTACATTGGTTAAAACTTATTTGTTCTTGTTCATTCCTATCACAACAAGATGGACTTTACCTAGACTACGAATGGACCAACTTTTAAATCTTGGATGGAAATTTCTTTTACCAATTTCCCTCGGCAATCTATTATTAACAACCTCTTTCCAACTCCTTTCACTATAAACGAAACGGATAATAAAAAAATAAAATTAAAAAAATTCGAATATTAATTAATAATAATAAAGAAAACTCTAAGAAAAGAATATTATGATTTGTCTTCAACTCAAACAAGAGAAAAAAAAATCAAATTATTCATAAAAATTTATGCTATGTTTCCCATGGTAACTGGGTTCATGAATTATGGGCAACAAACCATACGAGCCGCAAGGTACATTGGTCAAAGTTTCATGATTACCTTGTCCCATGCAAATCGTTTACCTGTAACTATTCAATATCCTTATGAAAAATTAATAACATCGGAGCGTTTCCGCGGTCGAATCCATTTCGAATTTGATAAATGCATTGCTTGTGAAGTATGTGTTCGTGTATGCCCTATAGATCTGCCTGTTGTTGATTGGAAATTGGAAACTAACATTCGAAAGAAACGGTTGCTTAATTACAGTATTGATTTCGGAATCTGTATATTTTGCGGCAACTGTGTTGAGTATTGTCCAACAAATTGTTTATCAATGACGGAAGAATATGAGCTTTCTACTTATGATCGTCATGAATTGAATTATAATCAAATTGCTTTGGGTCGTTTACCAATATCAGTAGTTGACGATTATACGATTCGAACAATTTTCAATTCAACTAAAAAAAAAATGGATAAACCACTTTGATTGATTTAAAAATACAATTATTAAACTAAAAAAAGGAAAATTCTGTTTTGATCTAAAAGTATGGAAGGGGGTTTCTTTCATTTTCTTGCTCAATGACTACAAAAATTCGAAATTCCAACTATTGCTTTGATTGATGAGAAAATTGCATCGCAACTTAATTTGGATTTGGATTGACAATCTAGTAAGATATCTATAATTCTATCCAAAATTCTTTCGAGAATAAAATTTTTAATGCCTTTTTCAAGAAATTCACGAAAGAATGAAATTAGTTCAATAGTTGTACATATAGTAATTCTGTAGACCCACTCGAATTTAAAATTTAAAAGCCTATAATAAATAATAAAAAAATAAATAATAAAAAAAGAATATAAAATATAAAAAAGTTTTTCCTGGTCAAGTCACTAGTCAATAAGGTCATGAAGAAACAATTCAATTTTTTTTATTTCTTATTTTACGTGCAATGGATTTACCTGGACTAATACATGATTTTCTTTTAGTCTTTCTGGGATTAGGTCTTATATTAGGAGGTTTCGGGGTAGTATTATTTACCAACCCAATTTATTCGGCCTTTTCATTAGGATTCGTTCTTGTTTGTGTATCTTTAGTTTATATTTTATCAAACTCTCATTTTGTAGCTGCTGCACAGCTCCTTATTTATGTGGGAGCTATAAATGTTTTAATTCTATTTGCCGTAATGTTCCTGAATGGTTCAGAATATTACAAAGATTTGAATCTTTGGACTGTTGGAAATGGGGTTACTTCTTTAGTTTGTACAAGTATTTTTGTTTCACTAATTACTATTATTCCAGATACGTCATGGTACGGAATTATTTGGACTACAACAACAAATCAGATTATAGAACAAGATTTGATAAGTAATGGTCAACAAATTGGAATTCATTTAGCAACAGATTTTTTTCTTCCATTTGAATTCATTTCAATAATTCTTTTAGTTGCTTTGATAGGTGCGATTACTGTGGCTCGTCAGTAAGAAATTTTTCGAATTAAGAATATCATAAGGACCGAACAAATAAATATATGGATAATAGATCAAATAAAAGAATTTATACATTTATACATAAATAATCTTTAAATAAAATAAATTGAAGGAAAAGAGATGGGATAACTTAGAAAACAGTTTGAATTTTGATTTCAATTATTAATTCGAGTCAATCTCAGGTGGAATTGTTGTTCATATTGAAATAAATCGAAATTGAAAAATTGATAAGGAGTTGGTCAATGATGCTCGAGCATGTACTTATTTTGAGTGCCTGTTTATTTTCTATCGGTATCTATGGATTAATCACGAGTCGAAATATGGTTAGAGCCCTTATGTGTCTTGAACTTATACTGAATGCTGTTAATATAAATTTCGTAACATTTTCTGATTTTTTTGATAGTCGCCAACTAAAAGGAAATATTTTTTCAATTTTTGTTATAGCTATCGCAGCCGCTGAAGCAGCTATTGGACCGGCTATTGTTTCGTCAATTTATCGTAACAGAAAATCCACCTGTATCAATCAATCGAATTTGTTGAATAAGTAGTATTAATTGTTATAGAATATAATTTTCATATTCATTAATTTTAGTTGGTATGTATGATATCTAAGTTGTCTAATCATGTTTGTGAAAACGTAAGAAAGTAAAGTATCTTGGCTCTATTTCAGAAGTTGATCCAGAATTGATAAAATTTCTGGTAAATCATTGATTCGTCTGGTTTCTAAATATATGCTGATTCATTTAGAAATTTACTAGATTGAAATTTTATGACGTTAAAAAAATTTTTAATCCAATGTCACATTCAGTAAAAATTTATGATACATGTATAGGGTGTACTCAATGTGTCCGAGCCTGTCCCACGGATGTATTAGAAATGATACCTTGGGATGGGTGTAAATCCAAGCAAATTGCTTCCGCTCCAAGAACAGAGGATTGTGTCGGTTGTAAAAGATGTGAATCGGCTTGTCCAACAGATTTCTTGAGTGTTCGAGTTTATTTATGGCATGAAACAACTCGAAGCATGGGTCTAGCTTATTGATAGTTTCCAGAAAACCCCACTTGAATACATTTGCTTTTTTGTTTACCGACAAAAACCCGTGCTAGAAAACATTTTTTCGAGTACGGGTTTTTCCAGTCTAAGCGTATCTTGTCTTTACCACGAATTCTTTTCCTTGGTTAACAATATTTGTAGTTTTACCGATAGTGGCGGGTTTATTAATTTTCTTTTTCCCTCATCGAGGAAATAAGGTAATTAGGTGGTATACTTTATATATATGTATAGTAGAGCTTCTTTTAATAACTTATGCGTTCTCTTATTATTTTCAATTTGAGGACCCATTAATCCAATTAGCAGAAGATTATAAATGGATCCCATTTTTTGATTTGTACTGGAGATTGGGAATAGATGGATTTTCTTTAGGACCTATTTTACTTACAGGATTTATCACCACTTTAGCGACTTTAGCGGCTTGGCCGATTACTCGGGATTCCCGATTATTCCATTTTCTGATGTTGGCAATGTATAGTGCTCAAATAGGATTATTTTCATCTCAAGATCTTTTACTTTTTTTTATCATGTGGGAGTTAGAATTAATTCCCGTCTATCTACTTCTTTCCATGTGGGGGGGAAAGAAACGTCTGTATTCAGCTACAAAGTTTATTTTGTATACTGCAGGCGGTTCGGTTTTTTTATTAATGGGAGCTTTAGGTATCGCTTTATATGGTTCTAATGAACCAACATTCAATTTTGAAACATCAGCCAATCAATCATATCCTGTGGGACTAGAAATATTTTTCTATATTGGATTTCTTATTGCTTTTGCTGTTAAATCACCGATTATACCCTTACATACATGGTTACCCGACACTCATGGGGAAGCACATTACAGTACTTGTATGCTTCTAGCCGGAATCCTATTAAAAATGGGGGCGTATGGATTGATTCGAATCAATATGGAATTATTACCTCATTCTCATTCTATCTTCTCCCCCTGGTTGATAATAATAGGCGTAATGCAAATAATCTATGCAGCTTTAACATCTCCTGGTCAACGAAATTTAAAAAAAAGAATAGCCTATTCTTCTGTATCTCATATGGGTTTCATAATTATAGGAATTTGCTCTATAAGTGATATGGGACTCAATGGAGCTATTTTACAAATTCTATCCCATGGATTTATTGGTGCTGCACTATTTTTCTTGGCAGGAACTAGTTATGATAGAATACGTCGTCTTTATCTTGACGAAATGGGCGGAATGGCTCCCCTAATGCCAAAACTATTCACGGCCTTCAGTATTTTCTCACTAGCTTCCCTTGCATTACCGGGCATGAGTGGTTTTTTTGCGGAATTGATAGTCTTTTTTGGACTAATTAGTGGTCAAAAATACCTTTTAACAACAAAAATATTAATTACTATCGTAATGGCAGTTGGAATGATATTAACTCCTATTTATTTATTATCTATGTTACGACAGATGTTCTATGGATACAAACTATTTAATGCTCCAAACTCTTATTTTTTTGATTCTGGACCTCGGGAATTATTTGTTTCGATCTCGATCCTTCTGCCTGTAATAAGTATTGGTATTTATCCGGATTTCGTTTTCTCATTATCAATTGACAGAGTCGAAGCTATTCTATCTAATTATTTTTATAGATAGTTTTTCTACAAAAAAGAAATCCTATGATTTTTTATTTTAAAAAATTAAAAATTCTTAGGTTACACAATGAAAAAACTTCTTTTTTACTCTCTTAAATCTTGAATTTTAATTAACAAAAAATGAATTCTAAGCACAAATTTTTGGCATTTATGAGAACTTTTTGAATCAACTAGTATGGTGGATTCAAAAAGTTCTCAGCAGCTTACCTCAAGCTTTTTGTCTCTATGTTTTGCTGTCCTAGAGAGTTGCATTTGTCAGACCCTTTCTTCAATTGGTAATTGTTAATGTAAATGAACCATAACTATGTAGTCCTATTCCTAATAAATTAACTCCAAAATAGCATATCCAAATTATAAGAAAACCGATAGAAGCGACAATTGCCGAATTTAAACCCTCCAAATTTTTATTTGTTCGAGTATGAAAAAAAATCGCGAATATGGTCCATGTAATAAACGCCCAAGTTTCCTTTGGGTCCCAATTCCAATATGATCCCCATGCTTCGTTAGCCCAGACTGCTCCCGAAAGAATACCTATAGTTAAAAAAATAAATCCTATACTTATAATCCGATAACTCCAGTCATCTAATTGTTGAATCAATTGAAACCTATAATAATTCCTAGACGAAATAAAGGAAATATTTCTTAAAACATTTTTGCGGTCCGTTATATATTGTATCTCATTAAAGTAAAATGAATCGGTTAATAAATTATTGCTTTTAGCAAAAATTCTTATGATTTTTTGAAATTTGATGACTAGGAATGCTACTGATAATAATGATCCACACAAAAGAGCTGCATAGCCCAATATCATCATACTTACGTGCATCATTAACCAATGGGATTGAAGAGCGGGCACTAACATTTCGGATTGATGCATGCCTTTTAAAAGACCTGAAGTGGCAAACCCTTGAGTAACAAGAGTACTTGTCGCGGTTATTGCGCTTAAATAATTTTTATATTTTTTAAAATAGGGAACTATATGAATAACAGAAAATGCCCATGAAAGAAAGATTAATGATTCATATAAATCACTTAATGGTAAATGTCCACCAAAAAACCAACGAGTAACTAATAATCCTGTTATACAGAAAAAAGTAGCTATCATGCCCTTTTCTGACGAATCATAGAGTTCTACGAATTCATCGACCAATAAGGTTATCAAATGAATTGTAATTACAATTGACACGACTGAAAAAGATATATGAGTTAATATATGCTCTAAAGCCGAAACTATCATAAAAAAAAAAAAAATAAAAAAGTTACGGGGGTTCCTAATTTCGTATATAAAATAGAAATTAGGAAGTAAAGTCATTATAGGATATATTGTATCCTTTTGAAAATTACAGGATCTAATGCCGCTACTCGGACTCGAACCGAGATGCTCTAGCACTGCTTCCTAAGAGCAGCGTGTCTACCAATTTCACCATAGCGGCTTGCTTGAAATTATAATAATCAATTTTTATTTAATCGTCGAGCTTTGAGGCAATACTTTACTTTTTACGAAATATTCAAATTCATGACGAAATTTTTATTTAAGAATAACAAAAAAATCAACTTTTATGAAGGCCAATTTAAATAGTTATTACATTCAATAGATTTATCGAAATATTTTAGTGCTTAGTTTTTTATTGTGGAAAGAGTTTGAGTTTGAGTTAGGATTTCGAAACATCATTATTTGACCAATTCGAACTTTTTGATTTTAATATGTGAATTTTTTTTTCATTGATAATAATTAAAAATAGAAATATAAAATTGGATTTCAGTTTTATATACTTTGTATTTTTTCTTTTTCATTTAGTTTCTTTATTGACTGATTTAAAATAAAAAGATATAAGAGCTGATAAATCAGAAACACGAAATAATTAATTAGTAATTAAAAAAGTTTTTGTTATGGAACATATATATCAATATTCATGGATTATACCTTTCCTTATATTCCCAGTACCTATGTTAATAGGAGCAGGACTTCTACTTTTTCCGGTGACAACAAAAAAACTTCGTCGTATGTGGGCTTTTGCAAGTGTTTTATTGTTAAGTATAGTTATGATTTTTTCAATCGATCTGTCTATTCAGCAAATAAATAGCAGTTTTATTTATCAACATATATGGTCGTGGACCATCAATAATGATTTTTCTTTAGAGTTCGGACACTTGATTGACCCACTTACTTGTATTTTGTTAATATTAATTACTACAGTTGGAATTATGGTTCTTTTTTATAGTGATAATTATATGTCTCATGATCAAAGCTATTTGAGATTTTTTGCTTATATGAGTTTTTTCAATACTTCAATGTTGGGATTAGTTACTAGTTCGAATTTGATACAAATTTATATTTTTTGGGAATTAGTTGGAATGTGTTCTTATCTTTTAATAGGTTTTTGGTTCACACGACCTAGTGCATCGAATGCTTGTCAAAAAGCATTTGTAACTAATCGTGTAGGGGATTTTGGTTTATTATTAGGAATTATTGGTCTTTATTGGATAACGGGCAGCTTCGAATTTCGAGATTTGTTCAAAATAGTCACTAACTTGATTTCTAATAATCAAGTTAATCTTGGATTCGTTACTTTGTGTACCTTTTTCTTATTTTCCGGTGCAATTGCTAAATCAGCACAATTTCCGCTTCATGTATGGTTGCCCGATGCCATGGAAGGCCCTACTCCTATTTCGGCTCTGATACATGCTGCTACTATGGTAGCGGCGGGAATTTTTCTTGTAGCTCGACTTTTTCCTCTTTTCCTAGTCATACCTTACATAATGAATTTAATAGCTTTGATAGGCATAACCACAGTCTTTTTAGGAGCTACTTTAGCTCTTGCTCAAAAAGATATTAAGAGAGGTTTAGCTTATTCTACAATGTCTCAATTGGGTTATATGATGTTAGCTCTAGGTATGGGGTCTTATCGAGGTGCTTTATTTCATTTGATTACTCATGCCTATTCGAAAGCATTGTTGTTTTTAGGGTCTGGATCTATTATTCATTCAATGGAAGCTATTGTTGGTTATTCGCCAGATAAGAGTCAAAATATGGTTCTTATGGGTAGTTTAACAAAACATATTCCAATTACAAAAACTTCATTTTTATTAGGAACATTTTCACTTTGTGGTATTCCACCCTTCGCCTGTTTTTGGTCCAAAGATGAAATTCTTAATGATAGTTGGTTGTATTCACCTAGTTTCGCAATAATAGCTTG